TAACGTTTTTGATGAACCAATCCAATGAATACACCCGTAACAAGTCCCTATATGATTTCTGGTGGAATCGGAAAGCACTAAGTACAAGCAAGATACACAGTTGCCCCTTGGAAGTCTCAAGGGAATGTGACTAATGGAATATGTAGGAATAGTAAGACCTATTGTTGCCTTTCATAAACAAAAAGCAGAAAAAAAAAATATACCATCAAGATATATAACTATCTATCACATACTCCTAATTTCCCATCTAAGCCTTACTGTCTCTACTTCTGTGAAATGTGAAACAATTGGAAGACACCCTATTACATTCTTGGCGGGGTTACCCCAACGAAAGCACTTTTTTCCACTTTTATTCTATAAAAGCCAATCACCCATACAATATTAATTGAAAACCTGAGCACTCAGAGACTCTCATGAGTTTGTATGGATACAAAGTATCTTCAGTTCTTTCCACAACTCCTAATTGGATTCCCCACCAGCCTACCCAATCTACTTCAAGACTCAGTCAGTAAACACTAGTAGGGTAAGGTAATTAGGAAGTATTTATAGTCCTTCCTAGAACCCCTTCTTGGATCCTAGGAGCAAGGATTTACAGTCTCTTAGGAACCTTCCTTTGGATACACGGATTTACGGTCCCTGACTTTCGTAGTTCTGAATCTCACAATTGAATCTTACTATGGATTTGATTCGATTGATAAATCAAATCAATGGCCTGAACGCATCAGCAATCCGTAATTAAGTGAGTATTTCTTTATTTATATTGGTAATTCATATTGGTATGGTACAGGTTTGGGTCACACCCCGATTTTTGAAGAAATAATTGAAAGTCAACCCCCCGATTCTTAAAATTGGGTATCGACAGTCCCCGCCCCTTACCTCTGCTTCTGCCAGGCAAGAATTTTGTGAGTTCTATTAGTTTAGTAGGGTAAGAAATTCCGAGTCTTTTGTTAATCAGGCGACACCCGGATTTGAACTGGGGAGAAAGGATTTGCAGTCCCCCGCCTTACCACTCGGCCATGCCGCCAAAACGATACAAAATAGATATAGATGGAAATATTCTGGGGAATTGCTGAACCATTTCTTTTTTTTGATTGGATCCTGTTGTTCTCTTAGATTGATTGTATTTCAAAACACACAACACCTAAATAAAAGCTTTCCCCCCTTTTTCTATTGAGAAAAATGGATTTCCAGTCACAGAATCCAAAATTCAGAGCAAATTGGAAGCATTAATGACTGTGAATTCATGAATGGTTCTTGGGTTTTGATCTCCAATTTGGTTTCCTTAATGACATAAGGAGATCAAATTGATATACGACTAATCAGTCTCAATTCTTTTCCATAATTAATCCTTTTCAATTTCAATTATAACAACAATTATGTGTATATGTAAACCCCAGAACAGAAATTCTTACACGGATACCTAGTCAGGTATCTTATCTACATATTCCTATTAGGAAATCGTCGTGCTTGCATTTTTCATTGAATATATTGAATATAAAATAGAAATTTGGATATAGCACGACCTATGTTGCCTCAAGGGAACTTCGATAAAAGATGGGATATACGGATAGCTAGATAGTTATATCTGCATGTACTTAATAAATATGACTTCTCTTACGCACTTCAATCGTATTCTACTAATTAACAAATGGGTAGAAATATCTTTTCTCTCTGCGAATCATTTTTTGAACAACGGAATCGATGAAATAAATTAAGTGCTAAAATCAAAGTCAACTCTAGACGGTTCCTGATTATTCTGTCTTTATCTCACTCATAGAGAACAGATTCAATTCCGAATCCATTTATGGTACCCAATCTGATCGTAATATCATAAGGTAGAAATTGGATCTATTTTGATATTCTATACAAGACTCCATAAGTCTAAGTGGCAGAATTTTGTTTCCAGGAATGTTTTATCAATTCATTTCCATTTGTATCTGTCGCAAATTCGAATTTGAGTCACATTTTTTTTTATTCCTCCGTTCATACGTATTTAGTACATGTATATATGTATATGGGGTTGGATAAAATTTCATGTTGTTCAAATGAGCAAAATATACATTCCATCGTTGCTAGATCAATCTATATGGTTCAACGAAGAGTGAGCCAATAGTTGGATTTTTTCGATAAACGGAAAACTTAAGATGTTCCGGGATGGAAATGAGGGAATGTATACAATACCAGGGTTTAGTCAGATACAATTTGACGGATTTTGTAGGTTCATTGATCAAGGCTTGATGGAAGAACTTCATAAGTTTCCAAAAATTGAAGATACAGACCAAGAAATTGAATTTCAATTATTTGTGGCAACATATCAATTGGCAGAGCCCTTGATAAAAGAAAGAGATGCTGTGTATGAATCACTCACATACTCTTCTGAATTATATGTATCCGCGGGATTAATTTGGAAAACCGGTAGAGATATGCAAGAACAAACCGTATTTATTGGAAATATTCCTCTAATGAATTCCCTGGGAACCTCTCTAGTAAGTGGAATATA